ATAACCTTCTTTTATGATAAAGAACGAAAATTCTGATAGAGAAGCAAAAGTGTTAGCTCAACATATATATGTATGTATGTCTGTTTTCAAAGCACAAAGAGTAATTGATCAGATTCGCGGGCGTTCTTATGAGGAAACACTCATGATATTAGAACTAATGCCTTATAGAGCATCTTATCCAATTTTACAATTAGTTTATTCTGCAGCAGCAAATGCTAGTCATAATATGGGTTTAAATGAAGCTGATTTATTTATTAGTAAAGCTGAAGTCAACAGAGGCGCTATTGTTAAAAAGTTAAGAACTCGGGCTCGAGGACGTAGTTGTCTAATAAAAAAAACCACTTGTCATATAAAGATTGTTTTAAAAGAAAAATAGAAATTTTAGATTCATCTAAAGAAACAGAATTTAGATTCCTATTTTATATTTATAAATTTATAAAAAAATATGAATGGAACAAAGGGTAGAAAAATATGGGACAAAAAATAAATCCACTAGGTTTCAGACTTGGAACAACTCAAAGTCATCATTCTTTTTGGTTCGCACAACCAAAAAATTTTTCCATGGACCTACAAGAAGATGAAAAAATACGGAATTGTATTAAGAACTATGTACAAAAAAATAAGAGAATATCCTCAGGTTTTGAAGGAATTGCCCATATAGGGATTCAAAAAAGAATAGATTTTATTCAGGTCATAATCTATATTGGATTTCCCAATTTATTATTAGAAGGACGAATAGGGGGAGTCGAAGAATTACAGATGAATGTACAAAAAGAGTTTCGTTCTGTAAATCGGAGACTCAACATTGCTATCACAAGAATTGAAAAGCCTTATGGACAACCTAATATTCTTGCAGAATATATAGCTTTACAATTAAAAAATAGAGTTTCATTTCGAAAGGCAATGAAGAAAGCTATTGAATTAACTGAACAAACGGATACAAAAGGAATTCAAGTACAAATCGCAGGGCGTATCGACGGAAAAGAGATTGCACGTGTCGAATGGATCAGAGAAGGTAGGGTTCCTTTACAAACAATTCGGGCTAAAATTGATCATTGTTCCCATACAATTAGAACTATCTATGGAGTCTTAGGCATAAAAATTTGGGTATTTGTAAACCAAGAATAAGAATAATGGACCTTTACTTATCTCGCCATTCTGCTGAGCAATAGAAAAACAAACAATTATAATTCTATAAGGTTGAATAAAAATTCGATTTACTCTTTAATTTAGGTTTCGTATAATTGCTATGCTTAGTGTGTGACTCGTTAGTTTTAGTTTTTTATTTAGAGTTGAGATTACAAAAAAAAGATGACCCCACTATAAACTTAGTAACGATCAAAACTAAAAAAACTCAAAACTAATAACCAACTTATTGCTTCGTATTGTCGAGATCCCAAGAAACAGTCATTATATGACTGAATCGATCATATAGTTATAGCAACTGAAATTTTTTTCATAAAAAATAAATCGAATTATAAATTCTTAAAAAAAAAAAAAAAAGGGGATGTGGAAAAATGAAAGGATGATAGAAAGAGAGAATAAAGATCTCAATGATATATGATTCCAATATGTATGGTTTATGAAAAATCACCCCATAAAAAAAGGCAGTGTGATAAAGCATCAACATCAATATACAATAAATATAATAAATATACAAAATCAATATACAAATTCATATTTTTTATATTTTATATTATTTTATATTTATAATTTTTAAATATTTATTATTTTAAATATTAATAAAATTAATATTAATAAATATAAAAAATATAAAGAAAATAATAAAAATATAATAAATAATAAAATATTATACATAATACATATAAATACATATAAAATATAAATATAACATAAATATAATAATAAATATAATATAATAAAATATAATAAAAAATATAATATAATAATATAATAAAAATAATATAAAAAAAATAAAAAATAGAATGAATATATGATCATAATAATCAAGAATCTAAATATAAATAATTACTAAATAATAATAATCTAATCAATATAGAGATTATCTATCTAATAAGATAGATAAATAAATAATAAGATAGAATAAGGATATAAATAATAGAAACATAGATGAATAATTGAATCGAGCTTCGGGTTAAGAAAACTGAGGAGATTGACTCAGAAACAAATAACTGATTTTGTTGGGAGCTCCATTGCAGAGTTCAGGCCTAAGCATTAATGGAGAAGCTATGGGAACGATGGAACCTGTGACTACATAGGATTTGATTGAAAAAGAATCAATCCTAATGATTCATTGGGTAGGATGGCGGAATGAACCAAGAATAACATAGATTTCTTCTGACTAGTCATAAAATGACCCTACAAATAAAAGAGAAAAGAGTCAATATTCGCCCGCGTAACCTTTTGTTTTATATTTTTTCTTTTTATATATTTTTTTTTATTTCAATTTATATTTCATTTATTTTTCATTTATTGTATGACTTTTTGGATGATTCAATATGAGGTAAAGTTAAATACTTTATAAAATTTTTTAAAAGTCAAAGAAATAAGCATTATCCATAAACAAACACGTCTAGTGATTCGCGAGGAGCTGGATGAGAAGAAACTCTCATGTCCGGTTCTGCAGTAGAGATGGAATTCAAAAACAACCATCAACTATGACCCAAAAAGAACCAGATTTCGTAAACAACATAGAGGTAGAATGAAGGGAATATCTTGCCGAGGCAATCATATTTGTTTCGGAAGATATGCTCTTCAGGCACTTGAACCTGCTTGGATCACAGCTAGACAAATAGAAGCAGGGCGAAGATCAATGACACGATATGCACGTCGTGGTGGAAAGGTATGGGTACGTATTTTTCCCGACAAACCTGTTACAGTAAGACCTATGGAAACACGTATGGGTTCGGGGAAGGGATCCCCCGAATATTGGGTATCCGTTGTTAAACCGGGCCGAATACTTTATGAAATAAGTGGAGTATCAGAAACTGTAGCCAAAGCAGCTATGAAAATAACTGCATGCAAAATGCCTATACGAACTCAATTTGTTATTTCAGGATCAGGATAGGTAAACAAAAGTAAGTAAAGGTGTATTGAGAATGAAAAAACAAACGCGGATTTCTTTATCTCTGGACAGACAATATTTCTTTTTTCCCTTGTCCCTTGCATTGAAATAAGAGATAAAAAAAAAAGAAAAAAAAAAAAAAAAAAAAAAAAAAAAATGATATGATTCAACCTCAGACCCTTTTAAATGTAGCGGATAACAGCGGAGCTCGAGAGTTGATGTGTATTCGAATCATAGGAACTGGTAATCAACGATATGCTCATATTGGCGATGTTATTGTTGCTGTAATCAAAGAAGCAGTGCCCAACATGCCTCTAGAAAGATCAGAAGTTATTAGAGCTGTGATTATACGCACGTGTAAAGAACTCAAACGTGACAATGGCATGATAATACGATATGATGACAATGCAGCGGTTATCATTGATAAAGAAGGAAATCCAAAAGGAACTAGAATTTTTGGTGCGATTGCTCGGGAATTGAGACAGTTGAATTTTACTAAAATAGTTTCATTAGCACCCGAAGTCTTATAAATCAGACTAGTAGGTTAAAATAGGACATACTTGATTTTATATTTCTATTCTCTTTCTCTATATTATATACTCTATATTATATATTATTATCTATATTATATATTATTAATTATATATTAATTAATTATATTATATATTATTATAATTATTATATTAATTATTTAATTATTATTATTCGACTATTTATATTTTATATTTTTATATATTAAATTATACTATTTTATAGTATATTCATTCCTATTTTTATTTCTAGTTACTAGTTCTAGTTACTAGTTATATCATAATCATATTTATATCATAGTATAGATATAGAATAGAATATATAATTCTAGAATTTAAATTCTATTTTCTATGAATTCGAATATCTGAAATAGATCCAATTAATAGATCGTGTCTCATGCATATACTTTTAATTAAAAGAAATTATAATTTAATAATAAATAATAAAAAAAATTCAATAAAAAATAAAAAAGAAAAAAATTAAACTAAAACAAAAAAAGCATGTTGATTATATCAAAAATGAGGAGGCACCAATAACTATAATTCGTCATGGGTAGGGACATTATTGCCGATATAATAACTTCTATAAGAAATGCTGACATGGATAAAAAGGGAAGGGTTCAAATAGCATCTACTAATATCACTAAAAATATTGTTAAAATACTTTTACGAGAAGGTTTTATTGAAAACGTTCGAAAACATCAAGAAAGTAAAAAAAAATTCTTTGTTTTAACCTTACGACATAGAAAGACTAGGAAAGGGAATAAAATTATTTTAAAGCGTATCAGCCGACCCGGTCTACGAATTTATTCCAACTATCAACGAATTCCTAAGATTTTAGGCGGAATGGGGATTATAATTCTTTCTACTGCTCGAGGTATAATGACAGATCGAGAAGCTCGACTAGCAAAAATTGGAGGAGAAATTTTGTGTTATATATGGTGATTCTCCTGCGGTAACTTAATACTCTCTCGAATTTACTATTTATCTATTTGTAAAATAGAGAGGAGAAGTGAATTATAGAACTCTTCCTCTAGTAGTTGATACTTAAAGGGGGTTATCTGAAATGAAAGAACAAAAATTGATTCATGAGGGTTTAATTACTGAGTCACTTTCCAACGGTATGTTTCGAGTTCGATTAGATAATCAAGATCTAATTCTAGGTTATATTTCAGGGAGAATCCGACGCAGTTTTATACGTATACTACCCGGAGATAGAGTAAAAATAGAAATGAGTCGTTATGATTCAACCAGGGGACGCATAATTTATAGACTTCGAAAAAAAGATTCGAACGATTAGATCATTCTTTTAAACATCCCTCTCGTAGGGGTATAATTCGAAAAAAACTAATTTTTGTTTCCAAAAAAATAGATTAAGAATGAAGGTAAGGAATAAAAAATATGAAAATAAGGGCTTCTGTTCGTAAAATTTGTGAAAAATGTCGACTGATCCGTAGGCGCGGGCGAATTATAGTAATTTGTTCCAATCCGAGACATAAACAGAGACAGGGATAATTCTTCTCAAGTTCTAAATAAAGAACTTTCTAAAAAGAAAAAAAACCCATGTACATGTAAAAAGAAAGAAAAAAGAATCAGTTTTCATATAAAATGGATATCCCGCGTATCTTTCTGTATATTTCTGATTCTTCCTTATTTTTTTTATTCTTATGAATATGAGATAATAAAATATGACAAAACCTATAGCAAAAATTGGTTTACGTAAGAATGCACGTATTGGTTCACATAAGAATGAACGTCGAATACCGAAAGGAGTTATTCATGTTCAAGCGAGTTTCAACAATACTATTGTAACTGTTACAGACGTACGAGGTCGGGTAGTTTCTTGGGCTTCCGCGGGGACTTCTGGATTCAGAGGCACAAGAAAAGGAACACCTTATGCTGCTCAAGCAGCAGCACTCAACGCTATTCGTACAGTAGTGGATCAGGGTATGCAACGAGCAGAAGTTATGATAAAGGGTCCAGGTCTCGGAAGAGATGCGGCATTACGAGCCATTCGTAGAAGCGGAATACTATTAAGTTTCGTACGTGATGTAACACCCATGCCACATAATGGATGTCGCCCCCCTAAAAAAAGACGTGTGTAGAAATAAGAATTCAAGAGATTCCAAGAAAAATAAATGAGTCAATGATCCGATCCAATAATCATAAATAAAATAAAAATAATAGTATGGTTCTAGAAGAAGTAGCAGGATCCACTCGAACACTACAGTGGAAATGTGTTGAATCAAGAGTAGACAGCAAGCGCCTTTATTATGGTCGTTTCGTTCTGTCCCCGCTTATGAAAGGTCAAGCCGATACCGTAGGTATTGCCATGCGAAGGGCTTTACTTGGCGAAATAGAAGGAACATTTATCACACGTGCAACATCTGAGAATGTGCTGCACGAATATTCTACGATAGTAGGTATTGAAGAATCAGTACATGATATTTTAATAAATTTGAAAGAGATTGTATTGAAAAGTAATCTCTATGGAGTTAGGGACGCATCCATTTGCGTCAGAGGTCCAAAATATATAACCGCTCAAGATATCATCTCACCACCTTCTGTAGAAATAGTTGACACGACACAGCATATAGCTAACCTGACAGAACCAATTGATTTGTGTATTGAATTACAAATCAAGAGAGATCGCGGATATCATATGAAATCTACAAACGAATCTCACGATGGAAGTTATCCTATAGATACTGTATCCATGCCTGTTCTAAATGCGAATCATAGTATTCATTCTTACGGGAATGGGAATGAAAAACAAGAAATACTCTTTCTAGAAGTATGGACGAATGGAAGTTTAACTCCTAAAGAAGCACTTTATGAAGCTTCTCGTAATTTGATTGATTTATTGATTCCCTTTCTACATGCAGAAAAAAAGGACATGAATTTCGAGGAAAATGAAAACAGATCGAATCTACCCCCTTTTTCCTTTCAAGACAAATTCACTGATTTAAAGAAAAACAAAAAACGAATTCCATTAACATGTATTTTTATTGACCAATCAGAATTGCCTTCCAGGGCCTATAATTGTCTCAAAAGGTCCAATATACATACATTATTGGACCTTTTGAGTCATAGTCAAGAGGATCTTATGAAAATGGACTATTTTCGCATAGAAGATGTAAAACAGATATTGGGCACTCTACAGAAGCATTTTTCAATCAATTTACCTAAGAAAAAGTGTTAATTTTTAATCCGTTGGAATTATAAAATTTTTTAGTTTTTCTAAAGAAAAAAGAATAGAATGAGTTTTGAATCTACGGCACGATCCATATATTTGCGGATATAGATCATAAATAAGATTCTAAAATTGATTGATGTATCTAGGGAAGATCCAGAACGGGATCTTCCTTAGATACCTATGTCCTGGCATTTCACGGTTTAATCAATTTTAAAAAGACCTAAAGTTAGGGATTTCTCAATAGGCAATGTTGCTCCAATACCTAACCAAAGAGCTACTGCAGTACCGATCAAAAAGACTGTTGTAGCTACTGGACGACGAAATGGATTTTGGAATTTATTGACATTCTCCAAAAAAGGTACTGTCAATAATCCTATTGGTACTGAAACCATTAAAAGAACACCCAATAACTTATTTGGTACTGTACGAAGTATTTGAAATACGGGAAAGAAGTACCATTCGGGTAATATTTCCAACGGAGTTGCAAATGGATCTGCCGGTTCACCAATCATTGACGGCTCTAGAACTGCTAAGCCTACATTACATGCAATAGTGCCTAGAATTACTACTGGAAAAATATATAAAAGATCATTGGGCCATGCAGGTTCTCCATAATAATTATGCCCCATACCCTTAGCCAATTTAGCTCTTAATACAGGATCGTTCAAATCAGGTTTCTTTGTTATTTGGATAGGTGAATTCTTAAGGATCCATCCCCCAAAAGAACCGGACATGATAATTTTTTATCATCCGGCTCGAGCACAAGAATCAAAAGAATGACAGAAATAGATCCATAGAACATAAATGGGTACATAGAGAATCTATATTTCATATCATAGATATCTACATATACAATGTAGAATGACTCTATGTAAGAAAAGATTTATGAAATTCCATTTCCCCGGGTTGCAACGATTCATTGCTCATTGCAAAGAATTCAGTTCTGGCAAAGAAATGCTCCATATCCAAGCAGGCTTACAAATTCGATAATGATCAAGTGCTTTTTGGATTATCTCATGTCTTTTGTTTGCTATTTATCCCCAAAAAATCTCGATTTTATTACATACAACAATACAAAGTTTTTACTTATTATTAATAAAGTCTAATCTCTGTTCTTCTTTAGATCCCTTATTTCACTCCGATAGTATTATAGATCAGGGTCGATGCAAAGGAAATGAATGCATCTACATACTATAATTAGATTACTATCAAATATCAAATCAAATTAATCAAATAAATACTATCTATCTAATCTAATATCTAATTACTAATAAATTAATAAATTATAATTTTATAATTAGAATAAAAAAAATCAAACAAAGTGGAATAGATAGAACATTGGATCATGCCACATAACTTATTCTAGGGATCTTACGGAGCCTGTTCATGCATAACATGATTAGGGTATAATCATAGAAAAGATTCTCCTCAAGCTAACCGGCCTATCCTATGCTACATAAGGGGATTGACCTGATGGTTGGATGCAGAGACACATTGGGTTGTGAATTCCAACGTGGCGGAAAAAATCATATATCCGCATGGAACAATCAATAGTTCAAGTCACACACTCCCATAATCCATCCTCTTTTAGTAAAATATACTTCAACTATTCGTAACAATACAATACTTCAGAGTTGAAGAGAAGTATCAAAATAACATGCCTTAATTTTTCAATAATACATATTTGTTTTGTAGCAATTAAATATTTTTGTTCCTCCCCTATATGATAAATTACAAATATATATGATCTGCCTTTTCTATAAAGGACCTGAAATGCCTTGCTTACGTATCATTGGGAAGTGCATTAACATAAATACGGCAGTAAGAAGAGGTAATACAAAAGTATGTAAACTATAAAAACGAGTCAAAGTGGATTGGCCCACACTAGCGCTTCCACGTAATAATTCTACCAGGGACGATCCTATTATAGGAATAGCTTCAGGCACGCCTGTTACGATTTTTACTGCCCAATAGCCAATTTGGTCCCGAGGTAAGGAATAACCAGTTACGCCAAAAGATGCGGTCAATACAGCCAGAACCACCCCCGTAACCCAAGTTAATTCGCGGGGTTTTTTAAACCCACCCGTAAGATACACACGAAATACGTGCAAGATCATCATTAGAACCATCATACTTGCTGACCATCGATGAACTGATCGAATTAACCAACCAAAATTGGCCTCAGTCATTATGTATTGAACAGAGGAAAAAGCCTCTGTAACAGTTGGACGATAGTAAAAAGTCATAGCAAAACCCGTAGCCACTTGTACTAAAAAACAAGTAAGCGTAATCCCGCCTAGACAATAAAATATGTTGACATGAGGAGGAACATATTTACTAGTTATATCATCTGCAATCGCTTGAATCTCGAGACGTTCTTCGAACCAATCATATACTTTATTGAGATAGGTAACCCAAGAAGGACTCCCCCTCTGAGAGCCACATATGAGAATTTCATCTCGTACGGCTCAAGCCGAAACACACAAATACTGGTTTCAATGGATATGGAATAGATAGTTCAAAACTTCTTGGGTCTTAGCCACGTCACTCTATTTGACCCAAAGATACGAAGTAAGAATAAGAAAAATCCGGAATCTCTTCTTTGTGATGATAATGCCAAGAAATACAATCTCAAGTTGGCTCCTCCATCTTTCTTTATGTTAATTATAACAGGCCTCTTGAATCTTCTCTTACCTATCTTTTTTTTTTTTTACTTTATTTGATATTATTTGATAAGAATTCTCTTGTTGAGACCCTATGAATCAATTGAAACCTCAGATTCATACTAGAACCACGATGATTTAAGAAAGCTAAAGCTAAACTAAAAGTTTCTCTGAGTAAAAACCATTTGATCATCACTTATTCAATGAATGTAATGACTCAATAAAATCTATATCTATAGCTATAGAAAGAGTTTTCTTTTGGTCAAAACTGAAAGGCAAAATTTGTTTGATTTCGAAAAGGCCTATTTCCATCCGCTTGCGAGGTCTGAAGAATAGGTATGAATCATAGTTCAAATATTTCTTCAAATATTTCTTTTATTGATCTATTCTATATAGTCCGTGCTCCAGAAACTAGAATAAATATCTGACGAAGTAGAATCATCTTGATAGAGATGACAGGTACATTCTCTGTATTATCAATAGGATCAATTATAACAAGTCACACGCTCATATTCCGGAAATGAAATATTGAAACAAATAAATTTCACGATCGAACTACCAGAAT